ACAAGAAACTCGGTCATAATCAAAAGATAGGATTAAAAAAGAATCATGCAAATTAGAGCGTTAGCGCGAGGACTTAATGAGATTACGAAAAGAGAGAACTCATTTAAAAAACTAAATACCAAGTCTTTTGCTGGAGTTTTTTGACGGATACGGGTTGACAAAACTATTTAAGCCGTAACATAAAAATACATAAAAATGCATTGTTCAAAAATTCATAGTTCCTTTGTTTTCTTATCTTATTTTTTTTATTTACGTTTACTTTAAATAAATGATATTTTATTGAAAACAAAAAGTAAATAAAAGATAAAGCTAAGAAATTAAGATAAAAGATAAAGCTAAGAAATTAAGATAGGAACTGACATTTTGATTATATATCAAAGGAATCGAAATAGTCTTCATTATGATCGTTTCAATATCAATAACAATAATAAGCATTTGTGTTTTCAAATTAAATAAATCATTTTAATTTTATTCCTTGGAACAAAAGAGGCCCGGCTCGGCTAGGTATTGACCAGGCCAAGCCGTGTAAAGAAAAGGTTTCTTTGGACAAAATAAAAGAGGGATCCTTTGATTTTATTTATTATTATTTAGTTTTAAATATTATAATTATATTATAATTATATATATATATTAAAACTGGAAATAAACTAAAGAAAATAAAGGGCTTTTTTCAAGCCTTATTTTGACTTATGTAACATAATAATTATCCTTTTTCAATTGGGGGAGAGATGGCTGAGTGGACTAAAGCGTCGGATTGCTAATCCGTTGTACGAGTTTTTCGTACCGAGGGTTCGAATCCCTCTCTTTCCGTTTGTTTTCATCGAAAACTTTGTTAGTTCCTTTCAAAATTTTCGTGAGTTAGTTTTTTTTAAGTTATTTTAGTTATTTTAATAGTTAAAAATGTGAAATAGCTAAAATCCTACTAAGAACATTTCAAAATCGAGTAAAAAGAACAAAAAACATTATTTATTTTTATTCTTCACGTCCAGGATTACGTCCCGGATCATTAGATAGGAATCCGAAGATGAATAGAGAGACAAAGAATATCACTACCGTGTAAACAAATAGTTTTAGAGTAAGCATTACACAATCTCCAAGAATTCTTTTTTTAGGAAAAAGGGAATATATTCTCCATTTGTATATTTGTATTTTATACCGCATATCCTACTATGTATGTTTCTTTTTTTAGTTTGACACCAAGAAATAAACTAAAGTTCTTTTGATTTGAGATTAGAAATAGAAAATAATTTTCAAAAAATCCATTTTTAATATTTTTCATATCATATAAAGTAAAGTGTATTTTTTCATTACCAAAAATCTTCTTTCATACCCACAAATTGTGGAAGACTCCAAGAGGTTTTGCAATGGAAAAATAAGGAAGTGAAACGTGGTGATCCTGATTTATTATGACTATACCAGAATTTCAATATTTGAATCGAGGGTTCACAGATACTCTAAGACTTATCTGATCTTATCAATTGGTAAATCTTTTTTTGAATAAATCATCAATTTGTCTAGGACAGTGTTAAAAATCTCATCGAAAACTTACAGCGGCTTGCCAAACAAAAGCTAAGAGAAAAAAAAACACAGGTATTACTGGCATAACATCTACGATTGGATTTAAAAAAGCGTAGGCTTCGGGCAATTTGGCGACGAAAAAACTACTTGAATAAAGGACAGAATTAAGACAGATACAGATCAAACTAAATATATTAAGCATAAAAAACATTTTGTTCTTGAGGATAATTGTATTTATTTTGATTGAGTTATTACTAAGTTGAGTTATTGATAGAAGGCAAAATGAACAAAAAGAAATTAGATAGACCAAAAAAACTTCTTTGATTTGAACTCGCCCAATCAAAACTCCTTCAACTCTCAAATCAAAAGTGAATAGAATAAATCATACTTTCATACAATATCTTAATTGAATTAGATGTAATGATCAATAAATTCATCAGTTTAATTCTATATCTACACATAACAAAATTCTATCAATAATCTAATTTATTTTATAGATATTTAGACTGATAGATATTTAGACTGAAGTTGACTAACAACCAATAACAATATTAGTGTTTATCAGTGTCAAATATAAATGGAAATGGGGCGTGGCCAAGTGGTAAGGCAGCGGGTTTTGGTCCCGTTATTCGGAGGTTCGAATCCTTCCGTCCCAGAGCATATCCGTCCACACATCCAAAACAGTATGATAATATCATATACTTAACCCATATAAATCATAGAATATATCATATATATTATATCAGAATAAAGGGTACTTTTTTGAAGATATAATATTGAATTTGAAGATATAATATTGAAAAAATTGAATTCTTATTCTTAATGAGTCTTCTCTGAATCATATCTTTTTCTTTTTCACAAATTGAATTGAATTCAAATAACACGCAGATGTAATAGAATCTATTTTTTGATCTCTAAATGTTAAATATTGAATATAGAATAGCTATAATTTATTTCAGTAACAGTAGTTTAGTCTATCTGATACATACAGAGATTCCATAGTTTTTTATTTTGATTCTTTTTTTCAATCAGTATAAAAAAAATAACAACCTAAATCTTCCTTTACATCATTCTTTATCCACTATTTCATTAAAAAAAGAAATTGGATTTTTTTAATCATTGATGATTTAATACAAATCTGGATTTCTCTTTATCGTATGATGATAAAATGCAATGTGGTATTACTATAAAAAAAATTATATTCAAATAATGATATGGAGGTCAGAAAATTTTAAATCAATTAAATTGCTGATTTCTTAGGAGTTCTTAGTACTCGAAGAAGTATGATATTGGTGAATTTATCCTATCATTAGCAGGTTACTTGAAGATCCAGATTCAAAAAGAACTTATTTATTTTTTTTTTTATTCATGTTATTTTTTTTTTTATAATTAGTATTTATATTATTTAATTTATATTATTTTGTTTATTTTATAATATTATAGATTTATATAGATTTATATAGATTTTAATATTTGTAAATATATGTCTCTGGGATTAAATTGAATTTTTGCTTAGACTTCTTCAGAAACTCTATTTCATATAGAAGGAAAAAATCAAAAAGAAAATAAAATATAGATTACTAGGTATCGATCGAACCAATGACTATTCATAATTCCATAATGGAATTAATTACATACTGGTTTCAAACTAAAGGAATGTTATGGTAAAACTTCGTTTAAAACGATGTGGTAGAAGGCAACGTGCGACTTGAAGGACACGATCCGCCGTGGATTCTTATATCCACCATTTTATATTTTATAGGAATGAAAGTGCTTTTGGCTCGACATCGTTTGTTCTGTTCACTAGAACTCTCATTTTTTTTTTGGGGGGGGTTTGTAATATAAACCGTATCGGACATGATGGAGCTCGAGCAGAACATATTGATTCGTTTTTCGGAGGTAAGAATCTAGGGTTAGTATCAATTAATAAATTGAGACAACTTTGTAAGTCTATTTTTGATATAGAAATCTAAAGGATCCAATTAAAGCAAGTTTCAAATTCAAAAGTAAAATCTTTTGGAATTGGTAAAATTCTTTCGCTCAAATCAAAAGTGTATTACACAAGAATCAACCATTCCATTCATATGATTCTTTGATAGAAAGAAATCACAAAAAATGGTATGTTGCTGCCATTTTGAAACGATTAAATATCACCGAAGTAATGTCTAAACCCAACGATTCAAGGCAAAGATAAAGGATCCTAGAACAAGGAAATACCGTTTTCAATTGTCTCAATAACTAGAACTAGATTAAGATGAAGAATCAAAATAGATTCGAAAGGAGACAGATAAAAAAGGGATTAAAGACCGCTCAATAAATGAAAGACTTAAATTAAAAGGTTTTCTTTGCGAGTTATACAACTTGAGTTATGAGAGTGCAAATTCCAAATACGAAAAATCTTTTTGTTGGGGAAAGAAAAAGAATAAGAAACAAGTATTTAAATCATATAATAAAGAAAGAGAATTCTTGGTCTAATTGATTTGATGATTTTATGGATCTATTTGACATTCTAATTCTATAATATAAAGAGAACTTGATAAAGAGAACTTGAATTTTTTCTTGAGCCGTACGAGGAGAAAACCTCTTATACGTTTCTCGGGGGGGGGGGGTCTCTACCTCTATCCCAATGAGCCATTTATCGAATCGTTGCAATTGATGTTCGATCCCGAAGAGAAGGAAGAGCTCTTCGGAAAGTGGGTTTTTATGATCCGATAAAGAATCAAACCTATTTAAACGTTCCTGTTATTCTATATTTCCTTGAAAAAGGTGCTCAGCCTACAGGAACTGTTCATGATATTTCAAAGAAGGCGGGGGTTTTTATGGAACTTCGCCTTAATCACCAAACAAAATTAAATTAATGAAATATATATAAATTAAAGAGGGTAAAGTGTGGATAATTTGTATAGATTTTTATATAATCTTTTCTTTGCTATTTTTTCTACTTTTCAATTTATATATACTTTTCAATTTATATAATATTTAATTTCTTTTTACTACTATAAGAATGTCGTCTTTTATAACGATAAAAATCTATTTTATTGATGTAATAGATAGGAAAAAGATCAAGAGAATAAACAATTTGGTCTTAAATTTTTTATATTATTGTCATGTCAATGGGTGTTTTTTATTTTTTATTGGAATTCGATGAACAAATAAAAAAAGCTAAAGGGTTAAGCTTGCTTTTTTTACTTTAATACTTAATATACTTAATTACATACTTAAATTATTTACTATTAATACTTATATTGATTGATATTAATTGAATAAACCTGGGATTTTTATACTTCTTTTTTAATTTATTCGTCTGTCTAGACTCTTTTGTATATATGTCAATTATATATCTAGTGCCAACCCAACATAAATTCTTAGTTCTTATTTTTCATTTTAATAAATTGAAAAATTTAATTAAAATGAAAATTGAAATAACAATTTCACTTTAATAATGTTTTTCTATTTCTCTATTGTATTCTTTTCTTAACATTTACATTCATATTGACAACAGCGTATCAAATAAATATAATCCGATCATGGATAAATGAATCTAGTTATCTCCGTTCCATAGATTTGATTTTATTTCATTCAAATAAAGTCAAATCAAATAAAGAATAAAGGGTTCATTTGATTTGCTATGATACAAGAAGTCTTTTTTTTGTATTAAAATGATTTTATATAGAATATTAAAGAAAAAGATTAAATTAATAGAATATTTATTTATTTATTAAAATTTATTTATTAAAGTAGAATATTAAAAATAATGGATAACATAAGAAGTTGGTCTACAAATCGTTTTATTTTTATCGATATTTATATCTGAAACTTTTTTTAGATTGTCATCGGATCTGTTCATTTTTATTATATTCATAATTGATTATGAATTCTTATATTTTTGTTTTTCTTTTTTTAAATGTTTTGATTTCGCCGTACAATTCAACCTCTTTATTTATTGTTTATTGGGATTCCGATTGTATCTATACATTCTAATTATTTTAGTTCGGGTTGCTAACTCAACGGTAGAGTACTCGGCTTTTAAGTGCGGTTAGCATCTTTTACACATTTGTATGAAGCAACAGATTCGTCTATACCATCGGTAGAGTTTGTAAGACCGCGACTGATCCTGAAAGGAATGAATGGAAAAAGCAGCATGTCGTATCAATAGAGAATTCTAAAGAATATTTCATTTTTACCGTATAGGTCCAAAACCCTGTGTAAATTGTTTGAATTCTTGGCGTGGAACAAAATCCATTTAAAAAGCAAAGAAATAAAAATGAAATTGAAAGTTGGGTCGAGGAAATAAATGGATAGAACCTTACTATAGCTATAGGCTATAGCTATAGGTTCCAATTATAGGGAAACAAAAAGTAACGAGCTCCTATTCTTAAATTTTGAATGATTACCCGATCTAATTAAACGTTAAAATATATTAGTGCTTGACGCGGGAAAGGCTTTTCCCATGAGTGTATTATCAATCAATTTGTTATGAATCCTAACTATTAGCTATCTCTATCTCTATTATGTGGTGGAGATAAAATGTGTAGAAGAAGGCAGTATATTGATAAAGAGATTTTTTTTTTCAAAATCAAAAGAGCGATTGGATTGCAAAAATAAAGGATTTCTAAACATCTTTTTATCCTAGAATGAACCTAAACCAATTAGGTGAAAAAAAAGAGGATAGAGAGTCCGTTTATGAGTCTTACCTTTTTCCGAGGTATCGATCTTTTTTCTTACTATACATCTATACATACCTTGTTTTAATTGTATCGTACTATGTATCATTTGATAACCCAATAAAGAGCCCATCCTATTTTCGGTTCAAACCTAATTTCAAATGGCGGAATTTCAAGGATATTTAGAACTAGATAGATCTTGGAAACATGACCTCCTATATCCACTTATCTTTCGGGAGTATATTTATGCATTTGCTCATGATCATGGTTTAAATAGATTGAATTTGTTGGAAAATGTAGGTTATGACAATAAATCTAGTTTACTAATTGTAAAACGTTTAATTTATCGAATGTATCAACAGAATCATTTTATTCATTCCGCTAATGATTCGAACCAAAATCCACTTTTGGGGTACAATAAGAATTTGTATTCTCAAATGATATCAGAGGGATTTGCAGTCATTGTGGAAATTCCATTTTCCCTACGATTAGTATCTTGCTTAAAGGGGACAGAAATCGTAAAATATTATAATTTACGATCAATTCATTCAATATTCTCTTTTTTAGAGGACAAATTCTCACATTTAAATTATGTATCAGATGCATTAATACCCTACCCGATTCATCTGGAAATCTTAGTTCAAACCCTTCGCTACTGGGTAAAAGATGCCTCTTCTTTGCATTTATTACGGTTTTTTCTTCACGACTATTATAATTATAATTGGAATAGTCTTATTATTCCACATAAATATATTTCTATTTTTTCAAAAAGTAATCCAAGATTATTCTTGTTCCTATATAATTCTCATGTTTGTGAATACGAATCCATCTTACTTTTTCTACGTAACCAATCTTCTCATTTACGATTAACATCTTATGGGGGTCTTTTTGAACGAATATATTTCTATGGAAAAATAAAACATCCCGTAGAAGAAGTCTTTGCTAATGATTTTTCGATTAGCTTATGGTTCCTTGAGGATTTCTTCATGCATTATGTTAGATATCAAGGAAAATCAATTATGACTTCAAAAGATACGCCTCTTTTCATGAATAAATGGAGATATTACTTTGTCTTTTTATGGCAATGTCATTTTTCTGTGTGGTCTCAACCAGGAAGGGTGTATATAAACCAATTATGCAAACATTCCTTCAGCTTTTTGGGCTATCTTTCAGGTATGCAAATAAATCTTTCAGTGGTACGGAGTCAAATGCTAGAAAATTCATTTCTAATGGATAATGTTATGAAGAAGATTGATACATTAGTTCCAATTAGTCCTCTAATTGGATCATTGGCTAAAATGAGATTTTGTAACGTATT